AATTTCTTTCAAATTCATTAAAATTTCATGGACTGATTCTTGAATACCCGTTATAGTAGAAAATTCGTGTGGTATTTTCGCGGATTTTGCACGTGTGATACATGTTCCGTCTATTTCGCTAAGCAACGCTCTTCGCATCGCAATGCCTATTGTGTCAGCTTGACCTTTCATAAGTGGAGATAGAATAAAGCGTCCATAATAAAGCCGCTTACTGTCGGCTCTTGATTCAACACACTTCCACTGTAATGTCCGAGTGGATATGGTTACTTTCTCTCGAACCATAATAATATTATTTTTTTTGATTAAATCATTGAATTATTTATTTCTCTTGAAATTTCGTTAATATTTATTCTTACACGCGTCTTTTTTTAGGGGGCCTACAACCATTATGCGGCATAGGAGTTACATCCCGTACGAAACTTAATAATATACCACTTCTACGAATAGCTCTTAATGCCGCATCTCTTCCGAGACCAGGACCTTTTATCATGACTTCTGCTCGTTGCATACCTTGATCGACTACTGTACGAATAGCATTTCCCGCTGCGGTTTGAGCAGCAAACGGTGTCCCTCTTCGTGTGCCCTTGAATCCACAAGTACCGGCGGAGGACCAAGAGATTACCCGACCCCGTACATCCGTAACGGTCACAATAGTATTGTTGAAACTTGCTTGGACATGAATAACTCCTTTTGGTATTTTACGTGCATTTTTACGCGACCCAATACGTCCATTCTTACGTGAACCAATTCTTGGTAAAAATTTTGCCATATTTTTTTATCATCTCAAAAACTAAGTCGAAGATCTATGGATATATCCATTTCATGCCAAACTGGATCCTTTATTTTATTTTTTATTTGTACATCAGATTTTTTAGAGAATTCCTGTTTAGGAAACTTATCCTTGTCTTTGTTTATGTCTCGGGTTGGAGCAAATTACTATAATTCGTCCCCGTCGACGTATCAGTCGACATTTTTCACAAATTTTACGAACGGAGGCCCTTATTTTCATATTTTTCATTCCTTAATTTTGAATATACATATTTTTGAAGAAACTTAATTTCATTAAATTTTGAAATCTGGAATTGTATCCCTCGAAAATGAAGTTGAAAAAACTACTAAATCATTCGAATTTTTGTTGCGGAGTTTATAAATGGGATGTCCTCTCGTCAAATTCTAACGATGTATATTTGACTCTATCATGTGGTATATGTATAAAACAAAACTACGTTGGGTTTTTGCTGGGATATAACCTAAAACCCAATCCTCGTTATCTATATCTAACCAACCAAACTCTGTAACATACCATCGGATATCAGAAGGATTACCATATATAACACAAAACTTCTCCACCAATTCTTTCTAGTCGAGCCTCTCGGTCTGTCATTATACCCCGAGAAGTAGAAAGAATTACAATCCCCATTCCGCCTAAAATTCTAGGAATTTTTTGATAGTTAGAATAGATTCGTAACCCAGGTCGGCTGATCCGTTTTAAATTTAGACTAGTTTTATATAATACTTTTCTATTCCTTCTATGTCGTAGGGTTAAAACAAAAAAAGTTTTGTTGTCTTCCCGGTGTTTCCTCACATTTTCAATAAAACCTTCTTGTAAAAGTATTTTAATAATGTTTTCGCTGATGTTAGTAGATGCTATTTGAACGGTTCCCTTTCTATTCATGTCAGCATTTCGTATGGAGGTTATTATGTCAGCAATAGTGTCTCTACCCATGATAAACTCAATTTTTATTGCCCCCGAATTTTGTATAATCAACATACTCTTTATTTTTTCTTTTATTAAAAATTTATTAAATAAAGAAAGGTATATGCACGAAACAAAATTGACTAATTTATTTTAATTTAATCAATTTCATTCAATTTAATTATTATATTTAATTATTATAACTATATGATGTTTCTAATTTATATCTTAAAATCTCATCTTAATATCTTATAATTACTGTTCTTAAATAATGCTTTTTTTTTTATAATACTTCAGGTGCTAATGAAACTATTTTAGTAAAATTTAATTGTCTCAATTCTCGGGTGATTGCGCCAAAAATTCGAGTTCCCTTTGGATTTCCGTCTTGATCAATCACAACTGCAGCATTGTCATCATATCGTATTATCATACCGTTGTCACGTTTGAGTTCTTTACAAGTACGTACAATTACCGCTCTGATCACTTCGGATTTTTCTAAAGGGGAGTTCGGTACTGCTTCCTTTATTACAGCAACAATAACATCACCGATACGGGCGTATCGGCGATTATTAGTTCCTATGATTCGAATACACATCAATTCTCGGGCTCCGCTGTTATCTGCTACACTCAAATGGGTCTGAGATTGGATCATAGCCTTTTTTGAATCTGTTATTTCAATGCAAAAGGAAAAAAGAAATATTGTTTGTTCAAAAAAAAATAAACTTGTGATTTTTTCATCTCAACGGCCCGGCCCTTTTTCCTTTGGTTCTATCATTCCTAATCGCTATCCCGAAATAATGAATTGAGTTCGTATAGGCATTTTTGAACCCGCTATTTCAATAGCTTTTCTGGCTATATTTTCTGCTACTCCACCGAGTTCATAAAGTATTCTACCGGGTTTAACTACAGCTACCCAATATTCGGGAGCTCCTTTTCCCGAACCCATACGCGTTTCCGTAGGTCTTACAGTAACGGGTTTGTCGGGAAATATACGTACCCATATTTTTCCACCGCGGCGTACATTTCGTGTCATGGCCCGACGTCCCGCTTCTATTTGTCTAGACGTAATCCAAGCGGGTTCAAGTGCCTGAAGAGCATATCGACCAAAACAAATACGATTACCCCGATAAGAAATTCCTTTCATTCTTCCTCTATGTTGTTTGCGGAATCTGGTTCTTTTGGGGTTATAGTTGATGTTTGTTTCGCAATTTCATCTCTACTACAGAACCGGACATGAGAATTTCTTCTCATCTAGCTCCTCGCGAATGAAATGATTATGATTAAAAAAAATCTACATGTCGTTGATAAATAATATACTGAATCAAATACAAAGAATATTATACTATACTGAATCTTGGGATTCCTTTCTCATCGATTTTTTTTAATCTATTTATATTTTTTTAATCTATTTATATTTTATATTTATTATAAGTTTGTTATTATAAAAATAAAAAAATAAATTTGTATCTCTTTTTTTACATATTTTATGTTTTTTTTTACATACTTTATGTATGTATAGAAAGAACTATACTCTTTATTTTTCTATTTATTTTTCTATATATAATATATATATAGATATCGAAGATTTATAGATTTCAAATTTTAGATTTAGAGATAATTATTTCTATTTATAGATTTGTAGATAATGTTCTGAACATAAAAACCTTCGCGGGCGAATATTTACTCTTGCAATTGTAATATTGACTTCATTTGTAGGATTAACCCATAAATAACTTCTCAGAATAAATCGAGTGTTTTTTGGTTCCTTTCGCCATCCCGCCCAATAAATCATTAAAATTCGTTTTCATATAGAATCCTATGTATTTACAGGTTCCGTCGTTCCCATTGCTTCTTGTTAATGGTTAGGTTTTAATTATACAATGGAGCCATTTGTTCATTTTGTTCTTGAGTCAATTTTTTTAGTCTTTATTGGCTCGAGGCTCTTTATTTTTTTGGTCTATAAACGCATTCAATTAATTATAGATTTATCCTATATCGATCTTAATGCTTTATTACATTGGCTTTTGTGAGATGATTCATAAACCTTACATATTGAAGTTATAGATCATATATCATTGATCTCTTTCTTTCTCTCATCTTTTCATTTATCTGCATAATTTTTGATTTTGCTTTACAATTCATAATCAGATTAGTTTTTTTGCAAAACATATTTCAATTGTTACAATGAAATGACTAATATAGCCTATTTTGACTGCCTTTTTGGATTCGATCCAGATAATACGAAGCGATGGATTGGTTATTAGTTCTATACTTATGAGTTCATAGTATGGATCAGTCTATTTTTTTGTAATCCTGATCCTAAAAAAACCAACGAGTCACACACTAAGCATAGCAATTATATTAAATAATCAATCGAATTTTTGATTTTATCCAACCCTATAGAATTACTCTTTTTCTTTTTTTGGTAAAAAAAGAATGAAAGACTTTGTCATTTTTTTTATCGATACAACCAACTCGACTGAGGGTTTACTATTCCTCGTCTACAAATGTCCAAATTTTGATTCCTAATACCCCATAAATAGTTCTAACTGCATAGGAAGAATAATCAATTTGAGCTCGAAGGGTTTGTCGAGGAACCCGACCCTCTCTAATCCACTCGACGCGTGCAATTTCTTTTCCGTCAAGGCGCCCTGCAATTTGTACTTGAATTCCTTTTGTATCGGCCTGTTCAGTTAATTCAATAGCTCTTTTCATTGCTTTGCGAAATGAAACTCGATTCTTTAGTTGTCCCGCTATAAATTCGGCAAGAATGTTAGGGTGCCTGTAAGGGTGTGCAATTCTTGAAATAGCAATGTTGAGTTTTCGGTTCACACAATTTAGTTCTTTTTCTACATTTTTCTGTAATTCTTCGATTCTTTTATTTTTAGGCCTACCTTCTATTAATAATTTTGGGAATCCCAAATATATTATAACCTGAATCACATCAATTCGTTTTTGAATCTCTATACGTGCAATTCCTTCAACACCAGAAGAAATTTTCATATTTTTTTGTATATAATTCTTGATACAGTTTCTGATTTTTTGATCTTCTTGCAGACCCCCAGAATAATTTTTTGGTTGTGCAAACCAAAAAGAATAAGGATCTTGGGTTGTACCGAGTCTGAAACCAAGTGGATTTATTTTTTGTCCCATAATCCCCCACTACTATACATATCATGAGATGTCATTTTTGTGGACTTCTTTATCCACCTCGGGTTTTTTAAGTATATATTATATTCTTGATATTTTGGATATTCTGAATATTTTTCATATAAGGATAGATCTTTCAATACAATACTTATAT